TACTATAAGAATCAGTACTGAACATCCCTCCTGTAATAGTACAGGCTCCCATAGCAATGACGTATTTTGGTTCAGGCATTTGCTCATATAATCTCACTAAAGAGGGAGCCATTTTCATTGTGACTGTGCCGGCTGTTAAAATTAGGTCCGCTTGCCTAGGACTTGATCTTGGTACCAACCCATAACGATCAAAGTCGAATCGCGAGCCTATTAATGAAGCAAATTCAATGAAACAGCAGCTGGTACCATATAGAAGCGGCCATAAACTGGAGAGTCTTGACCAATTCGAAAGATCATTCGATGTAGTTGAAATAACTGAATTGGGGGTTGTTTGGTCAAGTAACGGAAACTCAATCAAATTCATAACTGTCTCAATGTAATTTTTTCCTTCCTTTTTTTTTTTATTGTCTGAATACTCAGTTAAGACCATTCCAACGCTCCCTTTCGCCATGCATAAACTGAACCCACAATTGGGATAAGCACGAAAATTAAAGCTTCGATAAATACAGATACACCCAATACATCGAAACTCATTGCCCATGGATAAAGAAAGACCGTTTCAACATCAAAAACAACAAAAACTAGAGCAAACATGTAATAGCGGATTCGGAATTGTAACCAAGCGTCTCCCATAGGTTCTATGCCCGATTCATAACTAGAGAGCTTCTCTGGTCCTTTACTAACCGGGGCTAAAACTCCTGAAATTACAAATGCCAAGATAGGAATAACGCTTGATATTATTAGAAATGCCCATAAAATATCATATTCGTGAAGCAGAAACATAAATGTACTCCTATTAATGTGGAATATGCTTAATTATTCTAGTTGGCATTGTCAATTCATCCAGAACTTGTTTTCCTAGGTGAAACAAGAATTTATTTTAATCAAATCAAAGTGTATAGTTCAGAGTTTGTTTGCTGCGTGGCATGTCTTGTTTAGAGATTCATCCAACGGAATCGGGATTCCGTTTTTGATTTTGATTCTATTTAGATATGGTGTAGAAATAAGGCGCTCTTACACAAACAAAACTCTCTCACTTTGTCTCGCTTTCTCTATTCTCTATAAAAAAATAGATATAAGATTAAAAAATATTAAATAAAAAAATTCTAAATAATAAAAATAATTTAATTAAATACTAAAATATACTAATCTAACCTAATAGAATATTCTATTACTAATGTATTCTAATGAATAGTAATACTATAACTATGTTTCATAATTCTGAAACGTAATACTATGTTTTTGTTTTTTTCTTGATATTTCCTTATATTTATTTCTTTGTATTTTATATTTAGAAATATATATTTCTTATATAAATTATATGTAAATATATAATTTATGTAATGTATAAATAATAAAATGAAATAAGATAATGAAATATTATCAAAAAATAATATCAAACATAACATAGTTATTATCAAAACCAATAATTTTGGGGGGGTAAAAAATGTCTAGGGATTTCTAACATATTCGAAGTATTCTTTTCATTAAAATCCAGGTAAAGGATCGTCGTTGTTTCTATTGATTTTATACAAATACGAATACGTAAACACAATCTAATGCATCGAACTATTATATTTTCTTTCTTTTTCTTGTCCTAGATTTGACACATACTGATCTGATTAGATCCATTGGAATGAATTATTGTTTTTATTTTCAGGTACCTATGTATTTACATGAATATGTGGTAATGCTTTCATTTCATTTCTATGAAACAACCAATGGTCTGGTCTGTCCAGTCTATAAACAAGTACTAATGAGGAAATGAAAACTATACTAAACAAAAATAGAATGTCTATACAAAAATAGACAAATAGAATGTATTAGGGCTATACGGACTCGAACCGTAGACCTTCTCGGTAAAACAGATCAAACTGATTATTATCGAAATGATTCGAACTGTTTCAAAGACCCAACATGCATTTTGTTTGTTGCATTGGGCTCTTTCATCAACTGATGTAAAGATCAGTTAGTCCACCATATTTTTTCTTTACAGGAAGATAATGAGCTGGCTCCATGTGCTCTGATTCATTATTTGTATTCAGATCTAGTAGCAATACCAAAGTGTTTCAAAGAAGGGTTACCTTGACTTAGGTCTGCCTTCGGCTTAGATCAACCTAAGTTAAATGGAGTCTCTATCGTTCCGCTGCAAGAGTCGAATATGAGACTTCATACACCTTAAAGTTCATAGGATGAAAGGAGGTTTTTTTGAAGCCCTTATACTCATTATGCCTAGCATTGAATGGGCTGGGTATTTACCTTATCAACTATCAAATCAATGACGGGTTCTATTTGATTTGGCACCTAAATTCGCACCAAAATCGGACCGAACCAAATATTTGTCATGCTATTGTTCTCTCGAATCTATGGAGTAAGACATTGATTTTTCAATAAGATCAACTATGTTCATTGCATAATAAGCTTCCTTGAAAAGCATTGGCGCACGTGTAAACGAGGTGCTCTACCTAACTGAGCTATAGCCCTTGTCATAGATATCTTAACATATAGATAATTTCTTGTCAAGATGGATATTTCCTAATCTCACATGATAACTCTTTGATCCGTTTACTGTTAACAGATTGGTATTGCTTAGAAATTATATTCTATCTATAATCCCCGAGGTGATGGGTCTTCTTTTGCGGTGATAAATTACCTACTTAACTCAGTGGTTAGAGTATTGCTTTCATACGGCAGGAGTCATTGGTTCAAATCCAATAGTAGGTAGAACTTATTAGATACCGGAGTCAATGCAATGGTATCTAATAAGTTTTTCTACCCATCCTCCTTTTTTCGTTGTATCAGATTAGACTTGATTGTCTTCAATTGGCAGAATCTAAATGTGGTGTATAAAAAAGAACTTCTAAAAAACTTCTTTTGATTATTTTGATGTATTGACTAGTAGGAAATAACATTGACAGCCTCTACTCGTGTCCTAGCTCGTCTGAGAGCTAGATTCGCTTCAATCACCTGTCTCTTACCCTCAGCTCTACTCAAGTTAGCTTCAGCTATTTTAAGAGTTTGTTGAGCTTCTTGCGGATCAATGTCAGTACTCATCTCCGCATCATTTCCTAAAATGGTGATCTCATTATTCCCTATTCTAGCAAAACCACCCATCAGAGCCACCGTTAACCATTGGTCGTTGAGGCGTATTCTCAAAAGACCTATATCTACAGCCGTGGCAATAGGGGCGTGGTTCGGTAATACACCAATTTGGCCACTATTTGTAGATAAAATGATTTCTTTCACTTCTGAATCCCAAATAATTCGATTAGGAGTCAGTACACAAAGATTTAAGGTCATTTCTTCAAATTGCTCTCCACTTCTAAGTTCATAGCTTTCGCGGTAGCTTCATCGATGTTACCCACCAAATAAAAAGCCTGCTCGGGCAGACCATCTAATTCTCCGGAAAGGATCAGTTGAAACCCCCTAATTGTTTCTGCAAGACCAACATATTTTCCTGGAGAACCAGTAAATACTTCTGCCACGAAGAAGGGTTGTGATAAGAAACGCTCAATTTTTCGTGCTCTTGCTACAGTTAAACGATCCTCCTCGGATAATTCATCCAACCCAAGAATAGCTATAATGTCCTGAAGTTCTTTGTAACGTTGTGAAGTTTGCTTAACTCTTTGCGCAGTTTCATAATGTTCCTCGCCAACGATCCGAGGTTGTAACATAGTTGACGTTGAATCTAAAGGATCTACTGCTGGATAAATACCCTTGGCAGCTAATCCTCTTGATAGTACGGTAGTAGCATCTAAATGTGCAAATGTAGTGGCAGGAGCAGGGTCGGTCAAATCGTCCGCAGGTACATAAACTGCTTGGATCGAAGTTATAGATCCCTCTTTGGTAGAAGTAATTCTTTCTTGCAAAGAACCCATTTCTGTACTAAGGGTAGGTTGATAACCCACTGCAGAAGGCATTCTCCCTAATAATGCGGATACTTCTGATCCTGCTTGGACAAAACGAAAGATATTGTCGATGAATAGAAGCACATCTTGTTCATTAACATCCCGGAAATATTCTGCCATAGTTAGGGCAGTCAAACCAACTCTCATACGAGCTCCCGGCGGTTCATTCATTTGACCATAGACTAAAGCTACTTTTGATTCTGCAAGATTTTTTTCATTAATTACTCCGGATTCTTTCATTTCCATGTAAAGATCATTTCCTTCACGAGTACGCTCTCCTACTCCGCCAAATACGGATACGCCTCCATGAGCTTTGGCAATGTTGTTGATCAATTCCATGATGAGTACTGTTTTACCTACTCCAGCTCCCCCAAATAGTCCGATTTTTCCTCCACGGCGATAAGGAGCTAAAAGATCTACCACCTTAATACCTGTTTCAAAGATTGATAATTTCGTATCTAACTGTATAAAGGCAGGCGCAGATCTATGAATAGGAGATGTTGTGCGAGTATCTACAGGACCTAAATTATCAACAGGCTCTCCAAGAACGTTGAAGATTCGCCCGAGAGTAGCTCCGCCGACTGGAACACTTAGAGGAGCTCCCGTGTCAATCACTTCCATTCCTCTCATCAGCCCATCTGTAGCACTCATAGCTACAGCTCTAACTCGATTATTTCCTAATAATTGTTGTACCTCACAAGTCACATTAATTTGCTGACCGACAGTATCTCGACCCTTAACTACCAAAGCGTTATAAATATTAGGCATTTTGCCCGGGGGAAAAACGACATCCAGTACTGGGCCAATAATTTGAGCGATACGCCCTAGTTTTTTTTCTTCAAGTGTGGAAACCGCAGGGCTAGAAGTAGTAGGATTGATTCTCATAATTATAATAAAGTGAAATATGTCGAAATCCTTTTTGGAATAATACCAAATCGAAAATAAATGTCCGATAGCAAGTTGATCAGTTAATTCAATAAGAGATAAATGGGAGATAGCACTCGATTTAGTTGGTACCGCCCAACCGAATCCGATTCAATCGTTTACTCATTCAATGAGTAAATTTTCAAGTTCAGCCAATCCTTTTTTTCA